ATAGCCCAAAAAGTCAAGAGAACGCTTGGATAATGGGTTTATATAGATCCTTTCTGGTTGTGACCACACATAAAAATGACATTGCCATAAATTGACAAGGTAATATTTCCATTTATTAATCAGAAGTGGCGTATCTTTTGAAACCAGAATAGATTTTCCTTGATATCTAACATAATGCATGAAAGGATCCTTGAAGACCCGTAAGATAGCCGAAAAAGAATTAGCAAACACTTTGACAAGATGTTCTATTTTTCCATAGAAATATATTCGCTCAAAAAGGCCCCTATAAGAAGTTAATCGTATATGAGAAGATTGGTTACGTAGAAAAAGGAAAATGGATTCGTATTCACATACATAAGAATTGTATAGGAACAAGACTAATCTTCGATTTCTTTTTGAAAAAAAAGAAATCAATTTTTTTGAAGTACTAAGACTATTCAAATTACAATACTCGTGAAAAAAGAACCGTAATAAATGAAAAGAAGAGGCATCTTTCACCCAGGAGCGAAGGGTTTGAACTAAAATTTCCAGATGGAGGGGATAGGGTATTAATACATCTGACACATAATTTAAATGTGGGAATTTATCCTCTAAAAAAGGAAATATTGAATGACTTGATCGTAAATTATAAGATTTTACGATTTCTTCTTCCTCTAAGGAAGATACTAATCGTAGGGAAAATGGAATTTCCACAATGACTGCAAACCCTTCTGATAACATTTGAGAATACAAATTTTTGTTGTACCCCAAAAATGGATTTTTGTTATAATAATTAGTGAAAAAAAAATGATTCTGGTGATACATTCGAGTAATTAAATGTTTTACCATTAGTAAACTGGATTTTTTGTCATAACCAGAATTTTCCAACAAAATGGATCCATTTAAAAAATGATCATGAGAAAATGCGTAAATATACTCCCGAAAGATAAGTGGGTATAGGAAGTCACGTTGCCGAGATTTCTCAAGTTCTAAATATCCTTGAAATTCCTCCATTTAAAATTTGATTTGAACTTGGGGATACTATAATGGATTTATTGGGTTCTCAAATGATACATAGTGCGATACAGTCAAAACAAGGTATTACAGTAAAAAAAGAATAATAATAGATACCTCGAAAATAGGTGTAAGACTTATCAACGGACTCTCTATCCTCTCTTTTCTTTTGCCATCTAATTGGTTTATATTTTAGGATAAAAAAGATGGTTAGAAATCCTTTATTTTTTCAACCCAATCGCGCTTTTGATTTTGGAAAAAAACTCTTTATCAATATACTGCTTCTTCTACACATTCCCCTCTACCCCATAACGTAGAGTAACTAATAGTTAGGACTTAGAAAAAAATGGATAACTCACTCATAAGAAAAGTCCTTCCCGCATCAAGCACTAATATAGTTTTAACGTCTAATTAGATCGGGGAATCATTCGAATTAAGAACATAAGCCCGTTACTTTTTATTTCTCTATAATTGGAGCATAGTGCCCTATCCATTTATTCATTCGACCCGACTTGACTTTTTTTTTCCGCATCAAGTCAAGAATTCAAACAAGGTTTGGCCTAATCTAGTAAGGTAAAAATATTACTAGAATTTTCCATTGATACGACATGCTGCTTTTTCCATTCATTCCTTTCAGGATCAGTCGCGGTCTTACAAACTCTACCGATAGTATGGACGAATCTGTTACTTCATAGAAATGTGTAAAAGATGCTAGCCGCACTTAAAAGCCGAGTACTCTACCATTGAGTTAGCAACCCCAAAAATATCAAAAATTTTTCTGTGTAGATACAATCGGAATCAAAATAACAAAAGAAATGAAATTAGACGACGTAATCAAAATATTCCAATAAAAAAAAACTTCTTATATCACACAAAAGTAATTTTATTTTTTGTATCACAGAAAATCCACTGAGACCCTCATGTGCGTGAAAAGTAAAGGTCATGAAACAGAGATAACTAGCTTCATTTATACACGATCGGATTATATTTGTTTGATACACTGTTGTCAATATGAATGTGAATAATGAAAAACGCCTACAATGGAGAAAACAAAAGAATTATAAATGAATAAAAAACAAATGGAAATAACAATTTGAATGGAATAAATAGATTTATTTTATATTTATTTTATATATATAAAATATATATAAAATAAATATAGTTATATTTAACTAGATAAAGCTAACAAAATATAATAGATAAAATATTCTAATAATAATAAATTATATTAAAATAAGAGATAAAGAATTCAAAAAACTCCGGACTTGGATTGGATTGGCACTATAGAGATAATCAACATAGATAGACATAAAAGATGTAGGCGAAAGAAGAAATTAAGGAAGAAGTAGAAAAAAATATATCGGGTTTATTCAATCCATAAATATAAATAAGTAAAAAAACTTAATCCCCCCTTTTTATTTATTCATAAAATTGCAACAAAATCACCCCATTGATGAGGTAATGTACAAATTTTTATTTATAATATATCGTATAGAACCAATGAGTTCATTTAGTCACTTGATTGATCTTTTTTCTATCCATCTTAGATCAATTTATATCGATAAAATCAAAATATCTTTTTGTCGTTATCGAAGACGGAATTTTAAGGTAATAAGTGTATAGTATGAATAGAATAAGAGAGGGGGGAAATACTAAAGAAAAGGTTAGCCAAAGCTATATACAAGTTATCCACACCCTCTTTTTTTTATTTCATTAATATTAATGGAATTTCGGTTATTGATTAAGGTGAAGTTCCGTAAAAACACCTGCCTTCTTTAAAATATCATGAACAGTTCCTGTAGGTTGAGCACCCTTTTCAAGGAAATATAGAATAGCAGGAACATTTAAATAGGTTTGATTCTTTATCGGATCATAAAAACCCACTTTACGAAGATCTCTTCCTTCTCTTCGGGATCGAACATCAATTGCAATGATTCGATAAACGGCTCATTGGGATAGATGTAAATTAACAATACCCCCCCCCAGAACCGTATAAGAAGTTTTCTCCTCGTACGGCTCGAGGAAATTCAAAGTTATGTATAGAATTCTAATTAATGTCAAATAGATCCATAGATTATTAAATCAATTAGATTATGATTTAAATACTTTTTTCTTATTCTTTTGTTTCTTTTTTGAAAAAAAAAAAAAAACTCATTCTTATCCCCATAACTCAAGTTGGATAACTCTCACTCAAAGGAAAAGAACCCTTAAGCTTAAGCATTTCATTTATTGAGCGGTCTCTAACCCCTTTAGTTTTGCCTGTCTCCTTTAGAATCTATTTCGATTCTTCATTCGGATCTAGTTTAGTTATTGAGACAATTGAAAAAGATTTTTACTTGTTCCGGGATCCTTTATCCTTGCCTTGAATCATTGGGTTTAGACATTACTTCGGTGATCTTTAATCGTTTCAAAATGGCAGCAACATACCATTTTTTGTGATTTCTTTTTATCAAAGAATCATATAAATAATGGATTCTCGTGTGATACACTTTTGATCAAATTTGATGTTTGAATTTGAAACTTGTTCGAATTGGATCCTTTCGATTTCTATACCGAACCTATACTTACGAAGTAGTTTTAATTTTAACTTATTGATTGACACTAACCCTAGATCTCTGCCCTTGATAAATGAATCAATACTTTCTACTCGAGCTCCATCATGTACTATTTACATCAAAACCCTTAAAAATAAGAGCTCGAGTGGAACAGAACAAACGATGTCGAGTCAAGAGCATCTTCATTCCTATATAACATAAAATGGTGGGTGTAAGAATCCACAACGGATCATGTCCTTCAAGTCGCACGTTGCTTTCTACCACATCGTTTTAAACGAAGTTTTACCATAACCTCTAATTTCTTGGAACTGGTATGTAATTGATTCATTTATGGAATCATGTATAGTCATTGGTTAGTTGGTCCATAGTAATCTATACTCTTATGACATGGGTAGTTTTGAAAAAGTCTTAGCAATACTTCAATTTATTTAAACCCATATTTTATTGTATATATTGGATCAATAACATTTTTTTTGTATGAGTGCAATATTTATTTCTTTATATATAGATATTTTCTATATAATATATATAGAGAGATTTTTTTGAATTTCTATAAAATCAATTAAGAAATAATTAATTACGAATAATTAAGAATCTCCATTTTTCAATTTCTTCATAGAATGGATTCGCGAGTTTCACACTTCTTCGAGTACCAAGGACTCATAACAAATCATTAAAAAGATTTAATTGATTGAAAATTTCCTACCTCAAGATTATTATTTGAATAAAGTTTTGTAAAAAAAAGGATTTATTACTTTTTATTATAATAAATAAATTTATATTCGGATTAACCCATCAATTAGATAGATCCAAAATAAAAATCTTTTTCACAAAAAAAGAAATAAAACAATAAAAATACATAATAACAATCCATATCAGCATTTTCTACCGAGTTTATTTAACTTAAGAGACTCAAATAATCTTTCCCTAAAATAAAGTGAAAAAGATGTATGAATTGTTACCTGGATTTAGAATTATTCATTACAGACAAACACAAAATACGAAAAAATGAGGTGAAAATAAATACATAATATGTTACATATGTAACTTTATTCTTTATTAATAAGATTCGGGCAGATATTAAAATTGATATCTTCCATTATGGATTAACTCCTCTCTACCCCCCCAATTATATAGAGTAGATGCATCATAAATAAAAAAAAAAAAGGATCCTACGGGGGACTGTACTAGTTTCGGAGGTGCTAGACTATCTTGTATAAGGCCAAAGTCAAAGAGATCTCGATTAAACGATTGTTCCTACCTATTTTTTTTATTTTACTCGAAATTTGAGTAACCTAAATAGTTCTTAAGAAACTTAAGACCATTGATTCAATTCCATTAGTGCCAAAAACACAAGACCTTCGTGTTTATAATTAATAAATCCAAAAAAAAATACTCGGGTTTCACACACCATTTAAGAGATAGAGAATAAGAGAGGCTTTCGCATTTATTAAATAAATGCATTATTATAAGAAAATAAGAAAGAACAATCACATTCGATCTATATCTAATACTAGACTCTTAAGCATAAGGTTGTTTAAAAGGGCAATCTTTAGTCTGATATGATATCGAATATTTTTCTATATCTCTTATAATATACTATTATTATATATAATACGCATACTCTGGGACGGAAGGATTCGAACCTCCGAATAGCGGGACCAAAACCCGTTGCCTTACCACTTGGCCACGCCCCATTTATATTCAACACTAATAAACACTAATATTGGTAGTGGTTGGTCGTCAATTCCAGTACAAATATTTATCGAAAAAATTCGATTGTTGCTCGGATTTTGATACGTTTATAGATCCAATTAAACTCAATTTATTGATCATTACATATAATTCCATTAAGATATTGTATGAAAGTAGGATTTCTTCTATTCTCTTTTTATTTGAGAATTGAAGGATTTTTGATTGGCTGAGTTCAAATGAAAGAAAGGTTTTTTGACCTACTTTATGTTATTAATTTTTCCCTTTTCCCTTCTCCCTTATATCATAGCAATAATAGGGGATTAATAACTCAATCAAATCAAAAGAAATACAATTATCTTCAAGAACAAAGAAAAAAAAAATTGTTATGCTTAATATCTTAAGTTTCATTGGTATCTGTCTTAATTCTTTCCTTTATTCAAGTACTTTTTTCGTCGCCAAATTGCCCGAGGCCTACGCTTTTTTGAATCCAATAGTAGATGTTATGCCAGTAATACCTCTATTCTTTTTTCTATTAGCTTTTGTTTGGCAAGCTGCCGTAAGCTTTCGATAAGATTTTGAATACTGTCCGAGACAAATTCATGATTTACTAGAAAAAAAAAAAAGATTCTCACTAGTTATAAGATCAGATAAGTCGTACATACAGTCTGAACGTTGAGTCCAATATTGAAATTCTTCTATAGCTGTGATAAATCTGGATCACTCTCATTTTCTTATTCTTACTTTTTTCCTTTGAACGACCCTGTTAGAGTCCCCCACAATATATAATTGTGAGTATGAAATCCAATTTTTAGTAATCAACGACTCAACTCTTAAAATTTTTTCCTATTTCTAGAAATCATTTCACTGCATTTCTTGGTGTCAAAACAGGTTAAAATAGAGAATCTATTCTCTTTTTAAAAAAAAAAAAATGATCTTGGAGATTGTGTAATGCTTACTCTCAAACTATTTGTTTATACAGTAGTAATATTCTTTGTTTCTCTCTTCATTTTCGGATTCCTATCTAATGACCCGGGACGTAATCCAGGGCGTGAAGAATAAAAAAAATCAGATTTTTTTCCTCGCTTAATTTTGAAATGTTCTTAACATTTTATCTATTCCACATCTTTCCTCAACTATAAAAAAATACCAAGTAATTGACAGAAACGGAAAGAGAGGGATTCGAACCCTCGGTACAAAAAAATCGTACAACGGATTAGCAATCCGACGCTTTAGTCCACTCAGCCATCTCTCCCCAAATTGAAAACGGATAATTACTATGATACATTGTATAAAAAATAGAAAATGAAGGCTTGAAAAAAGCCCTTCTTTATCTCTCTTTATTATCTTTATCTCCCTTTTATTATATAGATATATAATTATAGACATATATAATTATATTTATATAGATAATTATATAGATATATCGATGGATATCTATATAATCGATAAAAACTTTTTTTATTAGCAATTCAATTCCATTTAGATAAATTAGATAAAGTAAGGGCTCAAAAGAAGAGATATCTCCAATCCTAATATATAAATAATACCAATATATTAAAGATTACTAAAAATATTTATAAATAAATAAAAATAAAGTACTTCTTTTATTTCATCCGAAAAGTCCTTTTCTTTTTAGTTCCACGGCCTGGCCTGGTCAGTACCTAGCCGGGCTTTTTTTGTTCCCATGAATCGTAGATAAAATTATTTATTTGATTTGAAAACACAAAATGTTTTTTTTTTGAAACAAAAAAAATAGAAACAACAAGAATCATAAGAAGATTTATTATTTCGATTCCTATGATACAGAAAAAGATGATATAGAATCAAGGTTCCATTCCTTATTATTATTCTTTATTACTTTACTAGAATAAAAAACTTGTTAATTAGTTAATTAAAATGAGTCCTCTTTTCCTAATCCCATTAGTCGCCCTGATGAAAATACGTCAACGCTCGAATTTTCATGATTCTTTTCTGATCCGATCTTTTTATTACTTATTAATCCGACTTATTTTCGTCTTCGACAAAAGGTCCATTTATATACAATAATTGCATTGTAGCGGATATAGTTTAGTGGTAAAAGTGCGATTCGTTCTATTAATCCCTTAATAGTTAAGGGATCCTTCGGTTTGATTAATATTCCGTTCCGATCAAAAACTTTATTTCTTAAAAGGATTTAATCCTTTACCTCTCGATGAAAGATTCGAGGAAAAATATAAATTCTCGTGATTTGTATCCAAAAATAAGTTCGAAATTGAAA